TGTTCGTTCGAGATCTAATTGCTCCAATCCATTTTTTATTCATAGTTGGAAGCTCTTAAGCCATAATGGATTAGCGATCCTTGGAGAAGGGGGGAAGAAGTCTTTTCAATATTTCTGGATTTTAAGGAGACTATAATTATAATATAATATTATGTAAATGTAAAAAAAAAAAAAAGAACAAAGAGAGAAAAGCCGGCTATCGGAATCGAACCGATGACCATCGCATTACAAATGCGATGCTCTAACCTCTGAGCTAAGCGGGCTCACATAAAAGAAATTATGCAGTGCATAGGACTTTAGTAAACTACTAGAATTTTAGCTTAGTCTTAACTATTGCATATTAATATATATATGAATACTAATATGTGTATAGTAATACGTAACATATTATTCGAATATATTATAGATAAAATAATAAATGAAATATCTATAATATATAAATATGGTATTGGTATATAATTTTCAATTTCAATTAAATATAATAATATAAATATATTCGAATGTATATTCTAGTGGATTAACTCGATTATACCTGGGTGGCCCTAAGGAAAAGATAAGGATCCAATTCAGATTATATATAATTCCTCTGGTTTCATTCGGAAAGGTAGGGGATAAGTCAAAAAAAAAAAGAATTGATCCTTCGAGTATTCCAAACCCCAACGTAAAAATTCGAGTAAGAGAGGTATATATATGTGGTATATATCCATCCATATTGAATTGCGGATACATCAATGATAGAATCATTTTGATTGGACTAAATACAAATACAGGTCCTCTGATATATGAAAGAAAATAGGCAGGAAATCAAACAAATAGGAGGGGACCTAGACACTTTTATATAGAAATGCATATCATATCGATTAAACGTAAACGGCTCGAAAATAAATGAACGAAAGAAGGGATCCCAACGAGATCCTAGTCTCAAAACAAAAAAAAAAAAGATAGAAGAGAGGGGATATGGCGAAATTGGTAGACGCTACGGACTTGATTGGGTTGAGCCTTAATTATGGAAACATACTAAGTGAAAACTTTCAAATTCAGAGAAACCCTGGAATTAAAAATGGGCAATCCTGAGCCAAATCCTGGTTTCAGAAAACAAAAAAGGGGTTCAGAAAACAAGAATACAAAAAGAAAAGGATAGGTGCAGAGACTCAATGGAAGCTGTTCTAACGAATAGAGTTGACTGCTTTGATCGAGGAATGAATCCTTCTATTTTTAAAACTCCAGAAAGGATGAACCCATATACGTACATAATACGTAATAAAATACCAAAGATTAATCCGAATCTTTCTTTTTTATTTTCTATATATTATTATTATTATGTATATATGTTATATGCAAAATTGAAGAATTCTTGTGAATCGACTCCAAGTTTAAGTAAGAATCGAATACTCGCTGATCAAATCAGTCACTCCATAGTCTGATAGATCTTTCTTTTAAAGAACTAACTAATTGGACGAGAATAAAGATAGAGTCCCATTATACATGTCAATATCAATACCGGCAAAAATGAAATTTATAGTAAGAGGAAAATCCGTCGACTTTTGAAATCGTGAGGGTTCAAGTCCCTCTATCCCCAATAAAAAGTTCGATAATATAGTATAGTTAGGGGGATAAAGCGAACTTTTTATTTTTTTATCTTATCCCCTTCTTTTCCGCGGTTCCACATTAGTTATGTTTCTCATCCATTCTACTCTTTCACAAATGGATCGTGAGAGAACCTTTTCTCTCTTATCACAAGCCTTGTGATAGTGATATATGTGCAAATCAACATCCATGAGAAAGGAATCCCCATTTGAATCATTCACGGTCCATATAATTATTTTGAGTTAAACTGCATTTACAAAGTATTCTTTTTGACTATACAAGACCAAAAAATTCCAGGGCTGGGGTAAGGCTTTGTAATGCTTTTTTAATCTATTTAAGTGACTAACATATACCCCCCCAGCCCTCTGTATGGGGTTGGCGGGAAGGGTCGGGATAGCTCAGTTGGTAGAGCAGAGGACTGAAAATCCTCGTGTCACCAGTTCAAATCTGGTTCCTGGCATGCGGTTACGGATACTGAATATCAATTAATCGACATGGATCGGTATACATATACGTTACTAGTCTAGATCATGATACATACTTATCGTTTGTGTATCTAAAAATATACCTTTTTGAAAGTTAAGCCTTTTAGTCGGTTTAACATTTTTAAGTCTATAGGAATAGAACCGTGGGAATATACAAGATCCAAATAAAGTATAAAAAATAAAAAAGTAATCCGGCCTCCCCTTTTTTATTTCATATTCTATTTCTTCACTCCCCTGCGCGGCCCTCTAGAGTCCATATAAGCAATGTACGCGGTACAAAGTTCATGTTGCAGAACTCTTTTTTTTGTTCATTTTATCAGCCCGGCTCATCCGAAATAAATATATTCCAAATTCAAATTTGGGAATATCAACGAAACCCCAATTTTATTTATTTATTTAATTTCGCACATACATAATACGAATGAGAG